TGTTCCCGCCTACATATATAGGATATTTTAAGAAGTGAACATCTCTCTCAGTAGCAGGATTGGGGGAAAGGATAGGAAAGGTGATTTCACTATATTTCTGACCGGGAACAGGGCCTACCACAAGAATATTTTTTTTTGTGGGACGATAGCTTTGAAAAGAGAGATTACCTAGCTTTTCTTTAATCTCAGGCGAAATACGATCGGGGGGGGCCAATTCAAAGCCCTCCGGTAAAATAAGAACAGCCCCCACATTCAAAGCCCCCTTTTTACCATTAGCAAGAACTTGTTTCACTTGCATATCATAAGGAATTCGAACAACTGCTTCAAATACAGTATCGGGAAGTACCGTTTGTGGAACTTCAATATCCACGGGCTTATTAGCCAAATGGCAATTGGCACATACAATACGACCAGTTGCTTCTCGCGGATTTTCATATCCCTGCTGTGCAAAAATGGGATATGCATTTGAAATGGGTGCTCGAGTTATTATATATATCATGAGCGATACGGAAATGGATCGAGTAATCTCTTCCTTTATCCAAGAAAAGGCATTTCTAGTTTGCATGGTCCAATCATTGATCCTGAAAATTTCTACAATAAAATTTGGTAGGTCACTGGCATAGTTCCCTATCCATGATTCTGCTATTTACTGAAAAGATTTTCCTGGAATATGGGAAGAATCCCTTGGGTGATGGCTAGAAAGAAAAAGATTTGAATGTTGTTTAGCTTTTGTAAAAAATTTAAAATAACAAACTTTCAAATTTGATCAGTGGATCTTTTTTCAGTCATTCATTGAATGATAAATCACTACAAGTGACGGAGATACGCGATTTAAATAACGGAAAATCCAATATTTCAAAATTGTATCTAAAATGACTGGAAAAGTGGAAACAAGACCAGATATAATTTGATCATTCTGAGCAAATCCAAAATCTTTATAGACAGAACCAATCATTAGTTCCCAACCATGGGTCGAATGGAATCCTATACATAAATCAGTTAATAAAAGAATAGAAAAAGCTTTTATTGTGTCACTTAAGTTATATAGGAATTCTTGAATCCACGAGTTAAGAATAAGAAGTTCTTGATTACCTAGACTGGAATAACCACTTAGAATAACGAAACAGAGTATGTTTGTCGAGAAGTGCAAAATCGCATGGATACGATCTTCGTTGTGCGTCTTGATCAATTGGATGGTTTCTTTGTGGATTTCGGTACGAAGATTTTTTAGACGTGTTTCCGGGTATTCCTTTAGCATTTCATCCAAGAGGAACAGTTCCTTGAATTCTATGAATTTTTTTAGAATATTCTTTTCTTGAATGATATTCAAGAAAATTTCGGATTGCCTAGTATTCCACCAATTAGTAACCCAAGATTCCAGACTTTTCTTAAATGTGAAAGAGATGCACCAGGGCAAAAAGACTATAGGTGTAAGATATAGAAACGGAATGAATTCTTTCTTTTTTGCCATTTTTCGTCTTTATTTAATGAACTCAGCTTCATCTCATTCGTCAACTCTATAGGATGATAATAATGTTTCTATCAAGCATAAGTTCTATTACAAGTCATAGAAAATCTATAATCTATTCCCGCGTCTTTTTATTTTCAATTCGGGAGTTAGTCCTTGAATTTAGAAAGAATACAGAAATAGACTAATTAGAAAGAATACAGAAATAGACTAAAAAATCGAAAGAATCCACTGCCAATTTTTGAATGAAGAAAAAAATATTGTTTCAATAAATATCAATTGCTAAGATTCGAAGCAATTACCCCTTTTGATGAATACACGGAGGAGCACTTCGCGTAATGAATATTAGTCGGATTTCGAAACCAAAGAAGGCCCCTTCTATCAAAACCAAATAGAAAAATTTCGAAAAAAAAAGAAATTTTCCCCAAGGAAGCATTCATTTTTTCAGTTCATTTCTTTTTTTTTTTCAAAGTACTTCAATTGGTACACGCAAGAAATAGGCCAATTCTGCAGCTTTTTGTTCAATTTCTCGTGAAGTCAAATTCTCGTCAATACGAGTCAAGGGAATGGCCCCCTGTCCTATGATTTCCATATAAAGGATACGACGAGTATAAATACCCTCTTTAACTTCTATTCTGATGGACTGAATATCTTTCATAAGGAATCGGAGAAAAATACGACGATTTTTTCCGGGAAATCCCCAACGAAAAATACACACTATTCCCGCTTTTTTATCGAATCGATCATAACCACTACCCACATTCCACCAAATTGTACACCACAAATAAGAACTAATAAAGAGACCCGCGATTCCATAGAAAGACATCACGATTCCTTGTGGAAAAAAAAGAATTTGCTGAGACGGAAATAAAGATAACAAATTCCTACCAAGATAACTGGAAGTTCCAACCAATAAGAACCCTAATGAACCTAAAAAAAGGATAAAGGCCCAGCAGAAATTACTTGTTTTTCGAGACCCAGCTATAAGTTCTACCCATATACGTTCTGATCGCCAACTCATATTAGATCCAGTTCTGTTTTATTGGAATTGGGAGAATAAAAAACCCAAGCAAATGAATTTTACTTTACTTTTCTTTGTTTCCGAAGTAACTCTCATCAACTAGCAGTAAACCTTTAGGAGTAATTCATCGAATTGCTTCCAGATCTAAAAAAAAATATATCTGATTTGTGCCTACTGTCCGTATCTAAAAAATCTTGTTCTTTTGAACATAAAGAAATAAAGAAGCCATTGCAATTGCCGGAAATACTAGGCCCACTAAAGGCACAAAAATGGAGGGTAAGTTTATCATAGAATGGGTACCTCGATTTAATATTTGTACCTGTTATATATATATATTTATATTTCATTTTTTTCTTATATTGTTATAAAGATAGTCTATAATCACTATAATTCAAATATACTTAGTATGACTCAATGGATAACTTTTTTCGATAAGTATATTTGATAAATTATACTAAGTATAGCTAAGTGAATATATATATAGAATATATATGGAATATATATTCTATATATATTCAGTCTATATAATGAGTATAAATGAGTATATTGAGTATAAAATATAATAAATAAGAAATAAATTAATAAAAAATGGAATCAAAAGTGCAAATAGAATCTAATTCTATATTATAGAATTAGATTCTATTTAATTAATTATATAAATTATATATATATATGATTATAATATATAATTATAAACATAAGGAATGTAAAACGTAGAACTAAATAAATGGATTGATTTCGCCTTCTATTTCTCCAAGAAACATATGTATGATAATACACCTTTTAATTTATTTTATTTGGAATTAAAAAAAAAAGAATAAAAAAATCTTTTAGGTTCTGCTAGATTTTAAATTTTGAGTCAAAGGCAAGAAAGCATGGAGCTGAAATAACTCACTTAAAACCCCCTTTAAAGGGTTACGCGGTACGATTGAATCAAATAAGCCCTTATGGAATAAATATTCAGCTGCTTGTGAACCTTCGGGTACTGTCTTATTCAACGTTTGTTCAATTACTCTTTTACCCGCAAATGCAATGTAAGCATTGGGTTCGGCAATAATGATATCCCCCAACATGCCAAAACTAGCTGTCACCCCACCAGTAGTAGGAGATGTAAGGATGGATACATAGAATAACCTTTTATTTGTTTGATAATCATATAAAGCAGAAGATATTTTAGCCATTTGCATCAAGCTCAGACTTCCTTCTTGCATACGTGCTCCTCCGGACGCACATACTAGAATAAGAGGTAAAAGTTGATTAGCAGCATATTCGACCAAACGGGTGATTTTCTCACCTACTACGGATCCCATACTACCCCCCATAAACTCAAAATCCATGATCCCCATTGCTACAGGAATACCGTTTAGTTGACCTGTGCCTGTTTGAACAGCCTCAGTTAATCCTGTCTTTCTTTGATAAGAATCCATACGATCCTTATAAGGTTCCTCTTCCGAATGAAATTCAATGGGATCCAGAGAGACCATGTCTTCATCCATAGGATTCCAAGTACCTGGATCAATCGAAAGTTCGATTCTATCTGAACTGCTCATTTTCAAATGATATCCACAGTGTTCACAAATATTCATTTTTGATTTAAAAAATTTCTTATAATTTAATCCATAACAATTTTCGCATTCAATCCATAAATGCTTGTATTTTTGAGTTTCATCGAGATCATTAGAACTCTCTCTTCTAGTTAAATAATTATCATTTATATCATTTGTGATAGTTATTATACTAGAACTCTCGCTTTCACTACTATTTCTGCCCTTACTACAAATGTAATTATAAAAGTGACTGTCATTGTATTTATCACTCTCACCTAAAATGTGACTACCAATACAGATTTGAGAACGAAGAAAACTCTCAATGCAACTATGAATGTCATTATTCCAACTAGATTTAGTATCATACACGTAATGATCATGATGTCTCTTAGAGACATTATTCAGATAGCTAGAATTCTTATAACTATAAAAAAAACTTTCTGGTTCACTTAGAAAAGAATGATCATTGTCAATCTCCAAAATTGGATTTTCAATATCAAAATATATGGAATAACTGTTCCTCTTGCTATTGTTATCCCTAACTAAAAGAATTTTATCAGATAGGAAATTCCGGATGTTCCTGACACCGACTAAATAATCAACATTACTGTAACTAGAATTGTCACTATCATTCCAGCTAGGAAAGTTTTTTTCCATATCAATAAAAATTAGGTCTTCACTTACACTGGTATTTTCAATAGGACCAAAACTATCCATTGATTTACTTAGCCCACACCCGTATTCTAACTGCCTATTAAACAACATAGAATTGAACCACCATTTTTCCATAGAGTTTTTTTCCTCTATTAACATTAAAATACAATAGATGAATAGTCATTCGATGAAAAATCATTAAACATTAAAATGGAATATCTTTTATATTATATCTCATTTGTTTACTATCAAAAAAAGTATATAAATCCAATCACTAGGATTGGTAACTGATAATAATAACGAGCGAGTGGTATAAAAAAAAAAAAAATGATTCTTTTTCGTGAGAACCTGGAGTATTATTTCACTATATATGTCACTATATGTGCTGGAATTCTTTTTCAATTCGATTATTTTTCCCTTTTTATTATAGAAAACGTATTCTAATCTAATAGAAATTAGAATATTTAAATTCAATAATATATTGAAAAATATAATAACAATAATCAAATAAATAAGAAAAAGATATAATATAGATAATATAATCTAGAATACAATTTTATTAATTCTCTTCTCTTTTATATAATAATAATAACAAATCTCTTTTATAAAATAATATTTATATAATAAAAAAAAAAAAAAAATCACCTCATTGGGGGTAATGGATTTATAGACCCAATTACTTCATTTAGTCAGTATTCATTTGCCTTTTCCTATATCTTCTATCTCTATCCATTTTTTTTTTCATTTTGAATTGAAGACCGATAAAAATCCATTTTTGTGGCTCTCCAAAACATCATTTTATGTCAACAATAAGAAATATAAAATTAGGTATGGAGAGCGGGAGGGGGGATAAAAAGAAAAGAGTTCTATAAATCTATATACAAGTCATCCACACCCTCCTTCTTTTTAATTTCATTAATTGAATTTCGTTTGTTGAGTAGGGGAAAGCTCCAAAAAAACACCTGCCCTTTTTAAAATATCCTGAACAGTTCCTGTAGGTTGAGCGCCCTGTTCAAGGAAATATAGAATAACAGGAATATTTAAATAGGTTTGATTCTTTATTGGATCATAAAAACCCACTTTCCGAAGATCTCTTCCCTCTCTTCGGGATCGAACATCAATTGCAACGATTCGATAAACGGCTCATTGGGATAGATATAGATGAACAATACACCCCCCCATAGAAACGTATAAGAAGTTTTCTCCTCGTACGGCTCGATAAAATTCAAAAATTATGTCTATGTATAAAATTATTATGTCAAATAGATCAATAAAATCATGAAATCAATTAGACTGTGATTTAAGTTTTTTTCTTATTCTCTTTTTTGTTTCTAAAAAAAAAAAAAAAATAACTCCTTGTATTCGCAACCTCATAACTCAAATTGGATAACTCTCAAATAACTTAAAGGAAAACAAAAACCTTAGGTATTTCATTTATTGAGCGGTCTCTACCCCCTTTTCTTGCCCGTCTTATTTAGAATCCATGTTTTTCTTCATTCTAATAGAATGGTTATTCTAATGGAATTGTTGAGACAATTTGAAAATGGTATTTGCTTGTTCCAGGATCTTTTAGCTTTTCCTTGAATCATTAGGTTTAGACATTACTTCGGGGATCCTTAATCGTTTCCAAAATGGCAGCAACATACCATTTCTTTTTCTTTCTCTCAACGAATCATACAAATAGAGGGTTGATTCCCGCGATACACTTTTGATCGAAATAGTTTTACCAATTCCAACAAATTTAACTTTTTCTTTAACCTTGCTCAAATTGGATCTTTTCGATTTCTCTATCAAAAATATACTTACGAAGTTGTTCTAACTTATTAATTTTCACTAACCTTAGATACTTGCCCCTGAGAAATGAATCAACTCGAGCTCCATCGTGTACTATTTACATCATCAACCCCTCTCCCGTCCCCCAAACAAAGAGTTCTAGTGGAACAGAACAAACGATGTCGAGCCAAGAGCACTCCATTTCTATATACTAAAAAAATGGCGGATGTAAGAATCCACAGCTAATCTAATCATGTCTTTCAAGTCGCACGTTGCTTTTTACCACATCGTTTCAAACGAAGTTTTACCATAACATTCCTTTAGTTTGGATCCGGTATGTAATTGATTCAATTATGAAATCGTGAATAGTCATTGATTCAATCGATACATAATAATCTATCCTTTTTACTTCTAGGTTTTCCTTCTATATGAATGGACAATTTCGAAATCTAAAGGAAAGAAGTAAAAAAAACTCAAATTAAATCGATATTGTATGAATAAATTTTCTATTCGATTTGATAGTTTGTTTTTGTAAAATAGAAAAAAAAAGAATTTATTCAATTCAAATATATATTAATATATATATTCTATATTAGAAATAAAATAAAATACATATATATATAATAAAAGAGAAATAGATATGAAAAAAGAAGCATTTTAATTAATATATTAAATTAATATAAATCTATATATTGTTTCATATATATTTATTATAAGATTATCCATAGTGATTACAAAAAAAAAAAATAATAATCGACTTTGAAGATGTAGATTCAAAAGTGACTCGATTTAGATTAGAGACGAATGGTAAAAAAAGGGGTTCATTTTTTTTTTTATCCTGAGATACTATTTGTATTCAAATAGTATATACATCATGAATGGATATGCTCTGGGACGGGAGGATTCGAACCTCCGAATAGCGGGACCAAAACCCGTTGCCTTACCGCTTGGCCACGCCCCATTTTTGATTCGACATTAATAAACACTATTATTGGTATTGGTTGTTCGTCAATTCCACCTCAAGAAATCCATAGAATAAATTGTTGCTACGAGTTTGATATGCGTAGATATAGAATCAAACTGAAATTATTGATCATTACATAGAATTCAATTAAGATATTGTATGAAAGTCTCATTTCTTCTTTTTTTTGTCAGACTGGAAAGATTTTGAACTAGATAAGTTCAAATTAAATAAGGATTTTGCAGGGTCTGATTGTATTTGATTTTTTTTTAGTTTTAATAATTTATTAAATAATAATAATATTGATTATTATCTATAATTAATATATCTATTAATACTAAAATACTTATTTTTAGTATTATATTAATTATTTTATTTCAAATTGATATATATATTATTCCATATTTTAGTGGAATATATTTTTTTTAATTCTAATATTATACTCTATATTAATATCATTAGATCTATATTAATATTATTAGAATATAATATTAGAATAGAAATCTATATTAATTATGTATATATATAATTCTTAATATATTCTAATATAAATTAGACATATATATACAATAATATACAATAAAGATTGTAATAATAAAAAAAAAAATTCTTTTCTTAAAGAACAAAATGTTTGTTATGCTTAATCTCTTTAGTTTGGTCTGTATTTGTATTCACTCCGCCCTTTATTCAAGTGGTTTTTTCTTGGCGAAATTACCTGAAGCCTATGCTTTTTTGAATCCAATTGTGGATATTATGCCAGTAATACCTGTACTCTTTTTTCTTTTAGCTTTTGTTTGGCAAGCTGCTGTAAGTTTTCGATGAGATCTTGAATTTGAATAAATGTCCTAAAAAAATTCGGAATTTATTCGAAAACAAAAATTCGAACATTTTAACAATTTAAAAGATCAGATAAGTCTTACAGTGTGAATCCTCGATTCAAATATTGAAATTTTTGGATAGACAAAAAAAATCTGGACCATCTCATTATTCCCTCATTCTTACGTTTTTTCCACTGAGAAATCCTTCTATTTTTAGATTTGTATTAGATTTGAGTCCACCACCAGTACCTGGGTTGTGGATATGAAAGAAAATCTTTTGTAATACAAATATTGGTAATAGTATATTGGTATTGGTAATACTATATTGGTAATAGTAATAAAGGGCTCGGCTCTTCCTACAAAGAAAGAAATTTCCGAATTTTTTTTTTTCTATTTCCTTGAAATCACTTCATTTCTTAGAAACTTTGTATCAAAAGAAACATAATGTGTTATATAAGAGAATCTATTCTCTTTTCTCTTTCTCTGTCGTTTTTTTTTTTATCTTGGAGATTTTGTAATGCTTACTCTAAAACTATTTGTTTACACGATAGTGATATTCTTTGTTTCTCTTTTCATCTTCGGATTCTTATCTAACGATCCAGGACGTAATCCAGGACGTGAAGAATAAAAAAAATATTTTAAGTTTTCTATGTTTTCCTTGCTTGTGCTAGATTTTGAAAAATTTTTAGGATTTTATATCTATTATACATCTTTAAGTGGTAAATAGAAAAATCAAACAAAGGAAGCTCCATAAGTTCAAAAGAAAAAATACCAAATCATGGACGGAAACGGAAAGAGAGGGATTCGAACCCTCGGTACAAAAATTCGTACAACGGATTAGCAATCCGACGCTTTAGTCCACTCAGCCATCTCTCCCAATTGAAATATATATATTATGTTTATGTTACATTGCATAAACAAACAAAACAAAAAGTAGGGCTTGAAAAAAGACTTTTTTATTTATATCTTATCTCTCTCTCTCTTTTTTCTATTTTATTTGTAATGGATTTGATTTCTATTCATTATTATAATAATAGAACATTACATATATATTATTATTATTATTATTATTCATATTCTATTCATTTAGATATCTATTCTATATATAGAATATCATATTTCTATTTATTCCCATTCCATTTTTTTTTAGTTTCTTTTGATACAGCCAGAGCCCGGCCAGTGCCCTGCCGGGCTCTGGGGCTGTTCGCATGAATCCCGGATAACAATGATTTTTTTTGAATGTATTTGATTTGAAAAAAAAAAAAATGAAATACCTGTTGATCAAACATAAAAAAAAAAAAGACTTTTTGATTTCTATGAATAGAAAACTAAAATGATAAATGATATAAGATCAAAATGACATTTCATTTTTTTACTCTTTTTTTTTTTTTCCGGTAACGTATCTAAAAAAAAAAAAAAGAATGGAAGCTATGGATTCTTGCACAATGTATTTTTATATTATGGATTAAGTAGTTTTTTCGAGATGTATTTGTTAAAACAAAACACCTTCAGCTTCATCAAAAACAAAATAAAAAAAAAATGAGATTAGCCCCCCTTTTTTAATTTGATTAGGAGGTCGGTCCCCTTACGAAACATGTCAACACTCTAATTAGTATAAACGTATGCTCCTATTTATTTTATTATGACTGATTCCCTGGTTCGACAAAAGGTCCATTTATATGCAATAATAGCATTGGAGCAGCGGGTATAGTTTAGTGGTAAAAGTGCGATTCGTTCTACGGACCCCTTAAAAGTTAA